TGTACAGAAATATCCTCTTGGATAACTTACATAATCTCAATTACTAATCCTTTGTGTATCTTGGTCTTCCTAACCATCCACTCATTTTTTGTTTCAAAAACCTCCCGTTGTGGAAATCCATCTATGGTAATAGACAGTAAAAACTCCATAGAGTTGGTCTTTTGAACCCGCTTCAAGCTATCATGACAATTCACGAATCTTGGGGTAAACAATCTCTCTTGCTTATGTTTACTTTTTTCACCATTTGATTCTTGTACATAGGAAATGAGACTCAACTTTTTTACTGCAAATTTAGAAGCCGTTTTCTTTCACTCATATAACTATCTGGTTTAGTTCATCAACTCAAACGCTGAAGAAAAATAAAAATATATATAGTCAATCAAATCTTTTTATCCTTGTTTCTAGAAAGAAAAGAATTTTGATAAATTTTAGGTCTCACCGAATCACACGTAGAGATATTGATAACACACATAGAGCTAATGGTATTTCATAACTAATTGATTGAGCAGCTGCCCGTAGACCACCTAAAAAGGAATATTTATTATTTGATCCATACCCCGACATAAGAAGTCCAACGGGAGCAATACTTGAAATGGCAATCCAAAAAAAAACACCAATACTAAGATCGGCTAGAACAAGGTGATCACCAAAAGGAATTACTGAATAACTTAGAAAGATAGATATTACTGCTATGGATGGTCCGATACTGAATAAACGAGTATCTCCTGTAGATGGAATAAGGTTCTCTTTCAAAAGTAGTTTTGTCCCATCTGCTAGAGCTTGAAGAATTCCTAAAGGGCCGGCATATTCAGGTCCGATACGTTGTTGTATTCCTGCAGATATTTCTCTTTCTAACCAAACAATTACTAGTACACCTATTGTGATTCCTAATACAAGAGTCACAATAGGGACAAGCATCCATATGATCCCATAGACTTCTTTTAAGGATTCCAATTTGGAAAAAGAATTGATAGTCTCTATTTCTGTTGTATCAATTATCATTTCAACGATCAACTTCTCCCATAATGATATCTATGCTACCTAGTATTGTCATAATATCAGCCAATTTCATTCTTTTAACTAACTGAGGAAGAATTTGCAAATTGACAAAACCTGGTGGGCGAATTTTCCATCTCCAAGGAAAAACGCTCTGATCTCCTATCAGAAAAATCCCCAATTCTCCTTTTGGGGCTTCAACTCTCACATAAAGTTCTTGTTTCGACAATTCAAAAGTTGGAGAAGGCTTTTTACTAATAAACCGATATTCAAAATCATTCCATTCAGGATCTTTTAATCTGTCAAAACGTCGCATTTCTAAATTTTCGTAAGGCCCTCCTGGAATTCCTTCCAGAGCCTGTTGAATAATCTTTATGGATTCTGTCATTTCACCGATTCGTACTAAATAACGAGCTAATGAATCCCCTTCTCGTTGCCATTGAACCTGCCAATCAAATTCGTCGTAAGACTCATAATGATCAACTTTACGAAGATCCCATTCTATTCCGGAAGCTCGTAGCATTGGTCCCGATAAACCCCAATTTAATGCCTCGTCTCTCCCAATAATGCCTACGCCTTCAACTCGTTCTAAAAAAATAGGATTCCGGGTAATAAGTTTTTGATACTCAGCAACCCCTGTTAAAAAATAATCGCAAAAATCCAAACATTTATCTATCCAGCCATAGGGTAGATCGGCAGCCACTCCTCCAATACGAAAATAATTATGCATCATTCGCATACCGGTGGCAGCTTCGAATAGGTCATATATCAATTCTCTTTCTCGAAAAATATAGAAGAAAGGGGTCTGTGCACCAATATCCGCCATAAAAGGACCGAGCCATAACAAATGAGAAGCTATCCGACTCAACTCCAACATAATGACTCTGATATAGCTAGCCCTTTTAGGTACTTGAATATTGCCTAATTGTTCGGGTCCATTTATGGTTATTGCTTCTGTGAACATAGTAGCTAAATAATCCCAACGTGTTACATAAGGCAAATATTGTATAATTGTTCGGTTTTCCGCAATTTTCTCCATCCCTCTATGTAAATAACCCAATATTGGTTCGCAGTCGACAACATCTTCACCATCTAGAGTAACGATGAGTCGAAGAACACCGTGCATTGATGGGTGCTGAGGTCCCATATTGACTATCATGAGGTCTTTTCTTGTAGTTGGTGCAGTCATAAGTTTTTTAACGATTCATTCTTCCATGAATTACTGAAAGTGAAAAGAAGTTCATCAAAATTTAATCGAAACATATAAGTGAAAATGAAATAACTCTTCAAATTAATCAAATTAACGAGTTTTTGTCTCTCGAATGTCCAACTGATTAATTAATTCTTTATAACGTACTCTATTTTTTTTTGCCAAATAAGCTAGCAGTCGTTGACGTTTTCCCAAAATTTTCTTCAAACCTCTCTGAGATAAATAGTCTTTTTTGTGCAATTCTAAATGTGAAGTAAGTCTCCGTATCTTATTGGTGAAATTGAATACTTGAAATTCAACAGATCCTTTCTTTTCTTCTTGAAAAATAACTGAAATGACAGAATTTTTTACCATAAACGAATTTCCCCTTTCTTTATTTTACAGATATGGATTTTTTCGAATTTTATTGATCAGTAATAATAATGCCAGTAATTTGAACGTGGTATATAGACTTAATTTCTTTATGAACCTCTAATTTTAGCAATTCCAATAAATTAATCAAATTTCAAATTTGATTCAGATAGGAATCCAAAAAGGTGGTAGGTACGTTTTTTTCAGTCACAAAAGCGAATAATTGAAACCTAAAATCCTAAAATGAAGAAGATTCTGTTGATTCATTTCTAGATCTAATCAATACCTTATTTTATTGATTTAGTATTGTCTACTCGAATTAGATTCGAATGAGATGTAAAACAAGGCATGTTTGCATTTGTTTGCTTTCAGATACTCTATACGAGACAGGGTATATAGTACTATCAATTAATTTTCAATCGTGGATACATATGTATCCTTAAGATACTGAACCGGCTACCATTATTGGTATCAAACCAATAACGATTCATACAAGCTAAATCTTCTAATCGATAATTAGGCCAAAGAAAGAACTTAAATTTAATTAATTCATTTTTATCTTTATAAAGGGGTTTCCGTTCACCCAAAAATTGACTCCAGTTTTTTACATTGGTTTCGTTGCAAAATACTGAATTTCTATCGACGACATTCCAATTCAAAGAATTAAAAAAACTTCGAATTCTCAATTCTCTACGACGTCTAGACCATAAAATATTTTCAGGAACAAGCAAATCAAAATGAGTTTTTTCTGTATTTATTCTTTGAGTTTGAGGTTGCAGAATGAATTCGTCAAAATTCTTTTTATCAACATATCTTTGTTCTCGGTATCTTTGATTAGTTTGGTGTTTACTTTTATGAACCAATGAAATACCTATGGTTTGATACATAATAAATTGTCCATTATGTTTTACAGACAACCGAATAGGTTCGATAATCAATACCCCCTTCTTCATCAAGTCTGTAAGAGGTAAATTTGCCTGAATCAGCATTATATCCAAACTCATTTCTCTCCTTTGAATTGACGATATAGTAATTTTGGTTGGATTTATCAGTCGAAGCAGGAGACAATATACCTTGATATTTTCGAGCATTCTTTGATTCAAAGCATCGTTCCATCTTAATTGAAAAAGCAAATAACGTTTCAAGAACAAATCTAGTTCTGCTTCCGTGTTGCTTTTGTATTGTTTTTTATTTTGACCCTTTTTTGTGTCTGATTCCACGTAATCTTTTTCAAGATCGGTTTGATGTTTTGAAAAAACAGGGCTCAGATTTCCTTTGTTTTCTATATCTGATCCACGCTCTCTTTGACTTGGGGGTTCTTTTGTTTCTTGACTTCGATTCTTTATTTTTTTATTTGATGGTAGAAAAAAGTTTTGTTTTTGGTTTTGAATAACATTTTCATTTGTATTCAAATTAAAAAGAAGGAATTTGCTTGGTATAATCCACGGTTTTATTTTATAGACATTATAAAGTAGTACAAATTCTGGGAAGAACCAAAATTCCAGATTCAATATGGGACGATTAAATATTTTTTCATTCATTCCCATCCAATCAAAAAAGACTTTTTTCGAATTTTTTGGAGTTTTTTCTGGATTTTGATGAGTTGTAAGATAAAAAACCCCTTTTTTCTCAATTTTATCAATTATTTGATAATTATTAATACCAATTTTAGTATTTGGATTACTGTTGGTATCGATCTTAACCCAGGCTTCAATATCTCCTTTTTGTCTAAGAGAAAAATGGATAATTTTCCAATCAAAATATTTTCTATCGAGATTTCTTTCTATATCTAGAATATTGACCTTTCTTAGATAATTATTGATATGAAGATTGCCGGGCATATCAACAAAGTTGTGTTTGGACGTGTTGGAATTATACGAAATTTCTAAGTTCTTCTTTACTTGAAAGGGTAATCTAGAAAAAAATGAGTCACTTTTATTTTCATAATTAATTGATTTATATGCTAAAAGACCATATCTATAACATTTTTTAAAATTATCTTTTTGGTTTGATAATGAATAGAGTTCCGAATCATTTTCTTTTTTGTAATGAATTAATTGGTCTTTTTCATATGAATTCCATTTGTTTAAGTTTCGATTTTTATTTTGAGCCATACAACTTTGATTAACCCTAGTTCGCCATTTTTTTGGCATTAATCTAGACCATCTAATCTGAGATAAATCGTATTGATAATGCCATCTTAACCAGTTTTTCCATTGATTGATTCTATAACTCTGAAGTTTCTTATGTTTTAATTCCGAATGAAATATTCCTAGTGTTTTAAAATAGTCCTTTATTTTAGTCTTAAGGAAACAAGACGTTGTGTTATATTGAAGAACAGATCTAAATTTAGACAAATTAATAACTTGGGTTTGTGATAATTTGTAAAATACATATGCTTGTGACAAGTAGGATAAATCACCAAAAATATGTGAATTTTTCT